CGATCTAATAAGTACCTTGTGTCAGAATTGAGAAATTATATGGCTCGAATCTTTAGTATTCTCTTATTTATCACCTGTGTCTACTATTTAGGCAGAATGCCGTCGCCTATTGTCACTAAGAAACTGAAAGAAACCTCAGAAACAGAAGAAAAGGGAGAAAGTGAGGAAGAAATCGATGTAGAAACAACTTCCGAAACGAAGGCGACTAAACAGGAACAAGGGGGATCCACCGAAGAAGACCCTTCCCTTTGTTCGGAAGAAAAAGAGGATCCGGACAAAATAGATGAAACGGAAGAGATCCGGGTGAATGGAAAGGAAAAAACAAAAGATGAATTCCACTTTAAAGAGACATCCTATAAGGATAGCCCTGTTGACGAAGATTCTTATCTTGATGGGTATCAAGAGAATTGGGAATTGGGAAGACTTAAAGAAGAAAAAAAAGAAAAGACCCATGCCCATTTCCGGTTTGAAAAACCTCTTATGACTTTTTTTTTCGATTATAAACGATGGAATCGTCCATTTAGATATATAAAAAATGATCTATTTGAAAATGCTGTACGAAATGAAATGTCACAATATTTTTTTTATACATGTCCAAGTGATGGAAAAGAAAAAATATCTTTTACGTATCCGTCAACTAAAAATTTATTATAAAATAATTATAAAATAAAAAGATTAATAAAAATATTAATACATAAGATAAATACAAGAATAGATAAGACGAAATTCGTCCACCTCCCATATATTTAATCCCTTCTCCCATAAATAAACTTGCAACCCCAACCCCATTTATAATTCCATCAATTATACGTCTATCAAAAAACTGAATGAGTTTGGCTAATCTTCTTATACTCATGATTAAGACTCTAGTATAAAAAATGTCTATGTAACCACGATTATATGACCAATTGTATACCACTTTTTTTATTTGGTCCAAGATGATTCTTTTAGGACCCCTTTTTACAAATGAATTGATTAAGTCCAAATTCTTGAAAGATGAATAAACAGACCCATATAAAATGGATGCTATAAATAGTCCAAAAAGAGCTATACTTACTGAAAAAATTGCATTTGTAAAAAATTCATACCAATTCATAGAATAGTTTGAATTTTTATTCAAAAGGTTTCTCGATGGAATTAACCATTTCGATAATATATCAAAATCTACTACTCCTTGATCAAAATCAATTCCTATTGATCCCATGAACAAAGTAAATAGTGTCAATATAAGAAGAGGAAATAGCATAGTATTGTCCGATTCGTGAGGATACATGTAAGTGTATTTATTTATAAAAGAAGTACTCAAGTATCGCATTCGATTTTTTATATTATCATTAATTTGATATGTATCCTTTGAAAAAAAGAAGACCTTATTATTAATTGTTGATAAAAGTAAATTTCTATTGACTACTTTCGGTACTGCTTTTCCCCATAGAGATATAGAATAGAATGAACTATTTTTAGTACTACTATAATTTTGAAAATGAACACGCAAATGCCCATCAAAGGTTAGTAAATACATTCGAAACATATAAAATGCGGTTAATCCCGCTGTAAAACAAGCTATTATTGCAAAAATTGGTGAATACAACCAACTATCATTAATAATTTCATCCTTGGACCAAAAACAAGCAAGAGGCGGAATACCACAAAGAGAAAGTGTACCTAATAAGAAAGTAGTTCTTGTAATTGGAACATATCTTGTTAAACCGCCCATAAGAACCATATTCTGACTTTTATCGGGTGAATATCCAACAATAGGTTCCATAGAATTAATAATGGATCCGGATCCCAAAAACAATAAAGCTTTAGAATAGGCATGAGTTATTAAATGGAATAAGGCAGCTCGATAAGAGCCTATACCTAGAGCTAACATAATATAACCCAGTTGAGACATTGTGGAATAGGCTAAACTTCTTTTAATATCTCTTTGAGCGAGAGCCAAAGTAGCTCCTAATAGTACTGTTATTATGCCTATTAAAGAAACAAAATTCATTACGTAAGGTATAACTCTGAAAAGAGGAAGAAGCCGAGCTACAAGAAAAATTCCCGCTGCTACCATGGTAGCAGCGTGTATAAGAGCCGAAATAGGGGTGGGCCCCTCCATAGCGTCAGGTAACCATATGTGAAGAGGGAATTGTGCAGATTTAGCAATTGCGCCGACGAATAATAAAAAGGCGCAGAGAGTAACAAATGTAGAATTGACCCCATTACTATGGATCAAGTTATTAACTATTTTGAATAAATCCCGAAATTCTAAACTGCCAGTTATCCAATAAAAAGCTAAGATTCCTAATAATAAACCAAAGTCTCCTACACGATTAGTTATAAAGGCTTTTTGGCAAGCACTTGCTGCAACCGGTCGTGTAAACCAAAAACCTATTAATAAATATGAACACATTCCCACGAGTTCCCAAAAAATATAAATTTGTATCAAATTGGAACTAGTAACTAATCCCAACATGGAAGTATTAGAAAAACTCATATAAGCAAAAAATCTCAAATATCCTTGATCATGAGACATATAATTGTCACTATAAATAAGAACCATGATTCCAACAGTAGTAATTAGTATTAACATAATAGAAGTAAGTGGATCGATCAAGTGTCCAAACTCTAAAGAAAAATCATTATTGATAGTCCAAGACCATAAATATTGATAGATAAAACTTCCATTTATTTGCTGAATAGACAGACTGGCCGAAAAGGCCATAGTTATACTTAGCAGTAAAACACTAGTAAAACCCCACATACGACGAATATTTTTTGTTGCTGTAGGAATAAACAGAAGTCCAAATCCTATTGACATAGTAACTGGAAGTGGAAGAAAGGGTATTATCCATGCGTATTGATATGTTTGTTCCATAAAAAAATATTTGTTTTTTTATTGTTATAAATTTAATTGTTTCAAATCCACCAACCAAAAGAACAATAATAAAAGAAATAAACAAAAAAAAAAAAATTATTATCTATTTCATTTAGCCCTAGATATATGTGATATGGCATAGGTATATATACATGGATACATATATATAATTCATAATCTTTTGGTATATTTTGTATATATGTATATATTTATTTTTACATATTTACATATATATTATATAATTATATAGAATTATATTTATATTATTATGATATGTTTTACATGTTTTGAACAAAGTATTTATTATCCATGGGATAAGTATGGATAATGACGAAAAAACGATCTAAATATATGTCTTTCACATACAATAATAAAAATTAGTATTTTATTTTTGAATGGCGGTTCCAAAAAAACGTACTTCTCGATCAAAAAAACGTATTCGTAGAAATATTTGGAAGAAGAAGGGATATTTAACGGCAGTAAAAGCTCTTTCTTTAGCTAAATCGGTTTCCACTGGGCATTCAAAAAGTTTTTTTGTGCAACAAACAAGTAATAAAATTTTGGAATAATCTAAATCGACATACGATTAAGAACTTAAAAATTTTTAAGATATAATGATTCACATTAACTAATGTATTGAATGTATTTAACTCCTTAATATCAATATTAGTAAGAACTAACTGCTGTGGCGTGTTATATAGTAAATAATAATTCTTATGTTTACTGGCCTCTTAGTATAGCACTAAGTATTCTAATTTTTCTTTATCAATTAAATTTTCAATTGTGAAAATTTAATTGATAGAGAAAAAGTTTTTTGTTATATGCCTAGCCCAAAACCTAATTAGAAATATAGTTACTAGATAGTATTTATAATAAATTACGAAGAGTATTATTAATGATACTAAGGTATCGAAATTATTAGAAAAATGCCTCGAATAAAATTATGATAAATATGACATTTTTTTTTTTTTTTTATTAATTTTTATTAATTTTCAATACATTAATTAAAAAATAATCTAAAAAAAAAGATAATTTTTAATTCTATAACTCGACTCTCGGCCCGGAACAAAACTATCTAGTTCTGACTGTTTTGGTATAACTCTATTTTTACATTCTAAACTAGATACATGAAAGTTGATTCTTAAAGCTAAACCCTACGGCGATACTTAGTAAACATTCAAATATTAATTTAAATAAGTCTTTTTTCATCGGTTCTAACGTTTACTAACTATATTGAATCTTTGAATCTTGACCATTCAACATGAATTGATTATTATTTATTAATATTTCAAATAAGCCGCCATGGTGAAATTGGTAGACACGCTGTTCTTAGGAAGCAGTGCTAGAGCATCTCGGTTCGAGTCCGAGTGGCGGCATCCCCTAAAAGGGACACAGTGGATCCTATAATATATTTAATTCTCGATATTAATTCTATAATGGAGAACCCCCGCCCTTTTTATGATATTTGCAACTTTAGAACATATATTAACTCATATCTCTTTTTCGATTATTTCAATTGTGATTACGATTCATTTTATGACCTTATTAATCCACGAAATCATAGGATTACGCAATTCATCGGAAAGAGGTATGATAGCTACCTTTTTATCTATAACAGGATTATTAGTTATTCGTTGGATTTATTCGGGTCATTCCCCATTAAGTAATTTATATGAGTCATTAATCTTCCTTTCATGGAGTTTCTCCATTATTCATATGATTCCTAAAATACGAAATAATCAAAATTATTTAAGCGTAATAACCGCGCCAAGTGCTATTTTTACCCAAGGTTTCGCCACGTCGGGTCTTCCAACCGAAATGCATCAATCCGCTATATTAGTACCCGCTCTACAATCCCAGTGGTTAATGATGCACGTAAGTATGATGCTATTAAGCTATGCAGCTCTTTTATGTGGATCATTATTATCAGTCGCTCTTTTAGTCGTTACATTTCGAAAAAACATCGATATGTTTTTTAAAAGCAAGAATTTAGTAATTAAATCATTTATTGTTGGCGAAGTCGAATATTTGAATGATAAAAGAAGTGTTTTTAAAAACACTTCTTTTATTTCATTTCGAAATTATTACAAATATCAATTGACTCAGCGTTTAGATTATTGGAGTTATCGTGTCATTAGTTTAGGCTTTACCTTTTTAACCATAGGCATTCTTTCTGGAGCAGTATGGGCTAATGAGGCTTGGGGATCTTATTGGAATTGGGACCCTAAGGAAACTTGGGCATTTATTACTTGGATCATATTCGCGATTTATTCACATACTAGAACAAATAAAAGTTTACAAGATACACATTCGGCGCTTGCAGCTTCTATAGGATTTCTTATAATTTGGATATGTTATTTTGGGATCAATCTATTAGGAATAGGTTTACATAGTTATGGTTCATTCACATTAACATCTAATTGAATAAACAATACATAACATAAGAACATCATCTCATATGTATCTCGAGTTTTTGCGAACCATTTGATTTCTGGAGTCAAATGGTTCGCAAAAACTCGAGATACATCTCATTACAACTCTAATTCACTTTATTTTACAGAATTATAAGACTTGCCGTCTCATTAATAAAAACTATCTATAAAAAATAATTAGATAAGATATCTTGTACCTTGTCAACTGATAGTAAGAGAATGAAATCGGGATAAATACCAATACCTATTATTGGTAAAAAGAGACAGATCGAAACAAAAAGTTCTCGTGGTCCAGAATCCACAAAATTAGAATTTGGAACATTGAATAACTTGTATCCGTAGAACATCTGACGTAACATAGATAATAAATAAATAGGAGTTAATATCATTCCAATTGCCATTCCAAAAGTAATTAGTACTTTTGGAATTAAAAGATATTTTGAGCTGGTAATTATTCCAAAAAATACTACTAATTCTGCAACAAAACCACTCATCCCTGGTAATGCAAGAGAGGCCATCGAAAAACTACTGAACATTGTAAATATTTTCGGCATCGGGACAGCTATCCCCCCCATTTCGTCGAGAGAAACAAGAGGTATTCTATCACAACAGGTTCCTGCCAAGAAAAAAAGTGCAGCACCAATAAATCCATGAGAAAGTATTTGTAGAATGGCTCCATTTAGTCCCATGTTGGTTATGGAACCAATTCCTATAATTGTGAAACCCATGTGAGATACAGAGGAATAGGCTATTCTCTTTTTTAAATTGCGTTGACCAAAAGAGGTTAAAGCCGCATAGATTATTTGTATTGTTCCTACTATCACCAACCACGGAGAAAATATGGAATGAGCACGGGGTAATAATTCCATATTGATCCGAATCAATCCATATGCTCCCATTTTTAATAAAATTCCGGCAAGAAGCATACATGTACTGTAATGTGCTTCTCCATGGGTATCTGGTAACCATGTATGTAGAGGTATGATCGGCGATTTGACAGCATAAACAATAAGGAAGCCAAAATAGAATATTATTTCCAATGCCATAGGATATGATTGATTAGCAAGTCTTTCAAAATCTAATGTTGGTTCAGTGGAGCCATATAAACCCATACCTAGAACTCCTATTAATAGAAAAATAGAACCCCCCGCAGTGTACAAAATAAACTTTGTAGCCGAATATAAGCGCTTTTTTCCTCCCCACATGGATAAAAGTAAGTAAACAGGAATTAATTCTAACTCCCACATGATAAAAAAAAGTAAAAGGTCTCGAGAAGAAAATGATCCTATTTGACCACTGTACATTGCTAACATAAAGAAATGGAATAATCGTGAATTTCGAGTAACTGGCCAAGCGGCTAAAGTAGCTAAAGTAGTAATAAATCCTGTCAGTAAAATGGGTCCTACGGAAAGCCCATCGATTCCCAGTCTCCAGTGAAAATCCAAAATATTTATCCATTTCCAATCTTCTTCCAATTGGATTAAGGGATCGTCCAATTGGAAATGATAACAGAATGCATAGGTCGTTAAAAGGAGTTCTAATAAGCATATACATATAGTATACCATCTAAACACCTTATTCCCCTTATGGGGAAGAAAAAAAATGGAAGAACCTGCGAATATAGGCAAAACAACAAGTATTGTTAACCAAGGAAAATGATTCGTGATAAAGACAAGATACGCTTTGACCAGAAAAGCCCGTGCTCGGAATAATATATTGATTTTATCGAGTACGGGCTTTTGTCGGTAAATGAGGAATCAAATGATTCAAGTGGAGTTTTTGTAACGTATCAATTAATAAGATAGACCCATGCTGCGAGTTGTTTCATGCCATAAATAAACACGGACACTTAAAAAGTCTGTCGGGCAAGCGGATTCACATCTCTTACAACCTACACAATCCTCGGTTCTTGGTGCGGAAGCAATTTGTTTAGCTTTACATCCGTCCCAAGGTATCATTTCCAATACATCTGTGGGGCAGGCGCGCACACATTGAGTACACCCTATACATGTATCATAAATTTTTACTGAATGTGACATTAAATCTATAAATTCCCGTTTTGAACATAAAAATTTTTCGATCTGGTATGCTAAAAATAAATGGTAGTAAATTAATTATATGTTTATATTGTAGACACCAGATGAATCAATGATTTATTAATTTTTTTAAGAATCAATATATTTATAAATTTGTTCATGAAAAAGTGCCAAGATACTTTGATTTCTCTTTCAACAACCACAGTCATACAATACAAGTCGCACATCTGAATTCAAATTGGTCAACAAATAATACAATATTTAATTAATATTAATGGAATTTTAATTCTATTTTAAATTCAAATAAATCTAACAAATTAATATAAATTATTATTTTATTATTATATAATTTATATAATGAAAATCAATGATTACATAATGAATGATTACGACTAATTTAATTATTCAACAAATTTGCTTGATTGATACGAGTTGATTTTTTGTTATGATGGATCGATGAAACAATAGCTAATCCAATAGCGGCTTCAGCTGCTGCAATAGCTATAACAAAAATTGAGAAAATGTCTCCTTTTAATTGGCGACTATCAAATGAATCAGAAAATGTTACGAGATTGATATTAACTGAATTTAGTATAAGCTCAAGACACATAAGTGCTCTAACCATGTTTCGACTTGTGATTAATCCATAGATACCGATAGAAAATAAATAGACACTCAAAAAAAGTACATGCTCAAACATCATTTACTAACTCCTCATCAATTTAGATTCATTTAAATATGAATAACAATTCAACTGATTTCATTGACTAGATATAGAACAAAATATTACAGAACAATAGAAGGTATTGGCAATAGATTTAACTAAAAACCTTAAACCTTTTTTATTTTATTTCAAATCTCTAATTCTAAAAATTTTTTAAATCATAAGTATTTATGATTGACGAGCCATAGTAATTGCACCTATTAAAGAAACTAAAAGAATTATAGAAATGAGTTCAAATGGAAGATAAAAATCTGTTGATAAATGAATCCCAATTTGTTGAACATAACTTATTAGGTCCTGTTCTAGAATCTGGTTTGATCTTGTAGTCCAAAGAATTCCGTACCATGACGTATCTGGAATAGTAATAATTAGTAAAAAAAAAAGACTTGTACAAACCAGTAAAGTAACCCCATCTCCAAGGGTCCAAAGGCGGGAAACATTGGAATATTCTGAGCCATTTATGAACATTACAGCAAATATGATTAAGACATTTATGGCTCCCACATAAATAAGAAGTTGTGCAGCAGCTACAAAATAAGAATTCGATAGAATATAGAATAAGGATATACAAACAAGAACCAATCCCAACGAAAAGGCAGAATAAATTGGATTGGTAAATAATACTATTCCCAGGCCCCCAAATATAAGAACTGATCCCAGAAATACTACAACAATATTATGTATTGATCCAGGTAAATCCATTATGTATGAAATAATAAAATAAATAAATAAATCGAAAGATTTCATGACCTTACTGAATAGTCCAGAAAGTAAAAATTAGTCTATTTTTTTAATTGTTTATGATACCGTTCCTAAATAAAATCTTAATGTAGTAATGCAGTATCGATTGTAATATAGATTTATGTAGATATAGATAAAGTTATTGGGCCAACTCTACTTTTTCATTTTAATTTATTCAGAAGAAAAGAAGAGTTGGAATCTTATATTTTCAAATAAAAACGAAAAATATTAAATAAACCCGCTATTCTCAACAATCAATAGTTATCGTTTTACTTTTAGTTACATTGACTAAAAAAAAATAAATAAAGAAGTTTGGATCCTTTCTATCAAAATAGAAAAATAAAATCTTACTAATTGGTAATTGTTCTTGAATCAAGATATTTACCTTTGTCTATTTTTATTTGAGTCGAATTCATAACTGTTTGAATTGTGTAGTCTCCAATTACTGACATTGGTAACCGACCCAAAGCGATTTGATTATAATTCAATTCGTGACGATCATAAGTAGAAAGTTCATATTCTTCAGTCATTGATAAACAGTTAGTGGGACAATATTCAACACAGTTACCACAAAATATACAGACACCAAAATCTATACTATAGTTAAGCAATATTTTATTTTTAATATCTCCTTCAAATCTCCAATCAACAACAGGTAGATCTATGGGGCACACACGAACACATACTTCACAAGCAATACATTTATCAAATTCAAAGTGGATTCGACCACGGAAACGTTCTGATGTGATCGACTTTTCATAAGGATACTGAATAGTTACAGGTAAACGATTTGCATGGGATAAGGTAATTATGAAACTTTGACCAATATACCTTGCGGCTCGTATTGTTTGTTGACCATAATTCATGAACCCAGTCACCATAGGAAACATATTGTAGATATCCACGAATAAGTTGATGTTTCTTTCTCTTGTTTAAGAGAGGTTATGAGTCTAGAATACCATTATTGTATTGTGTTATTTATAGTGAAACAAGTTGGGAAGACGTTGTCAATAATAAATTACCTAGAGAAATAGGTAAAAGAAATTTCCATCCAAGATTTAATAGTTGGTCCATTCTCATCCTGGGTAAAGTCCATCTTGTTGTGATAGATATAAAAAGAAACAAATAAGCTTTAGCTAATGTAATAAAGATACCAATTGTCATTCCAAAGACTCTAGCAATTTGATTTATTCCGAAAAGTTCAGGAACAGATATGTATGGAATAGATAAATTCCACCCACCTAAATAAAGAATTGTTACAAATAATGAAGAAACTAAGAGATTTAGATAAGAAGCAATATAAAATAAACCATATTTGATACCAGAATATTCGGTTTGATAACCTGCTACTAATTCTTCTTCTGCTTCTGGTAAATCAAAAGGTAATCTCTCGCATTCTGCTAGAGAAGAAATTAGAAAAACGATAAACCCTATAGGTTGACGCCACATATTCCACCCCCAAAAACCATATTTTGACTGCGCCTCAACTATATCAACTGTACTTGAACTGTTCGATAATCATAGTCGATAATAACATAACTGTTCGCACCGCTATTCCAAAACCGTACATGAGACCTTAGCTTCATACGGCTCCTCTATGGCCGCGTACAAATAAATGTAAGGACTGGTTCGGTATTATTATAGGTATCTTTGTGGGGTAGATAGAATAAAAATACCGTGTAGAGTCCCAAAAATTAGACCAATGGAATTCTGTCTGCTAGAATAAAAAAAAGGGCGCTTCCGAATTGATCTCATCCCTTATAATTAAATCTTCCGTAATAACTTAATCTTTCAATAAAATACTCGTTATATCAAGAGATAAAAAGAATTAGACATTCTTTACTGAATCATAAAGAATAAGAATTTCATATATACATATATATTTGGTATAGATGTAGGAAAAAATAAATAAAGATCTTTTTTATATTCTATTTCTTTTGTTCCTGTTCTTCTTTCTCATAAGAGGTATTCCTGAGAATAAAGGATTAATTCGTTCTTGATAGTTATTTCTTGAATCAGTGACTAGGAGCATACTCTAGATCGGAATCGTGGGGAAGTACTGCTTGATCATTTCTACCAACTTAAAGCCCCTATCATCTTATGATTCGTTTTATGTGGAAATACCTCTTTTTTGATACCTTACATTATCTCCATTACTAATCCTTTGTGTACCTTGGTGTTCCTAACCGTCCACTGATTTTTGATTGATCTCCTGTATGGTAATACATACAAGACAGTAATCCCATACAGTTGATCTTTTGTACCCGCTTCAAGATATGAGAGAATCTCAATCTTGGGATAAAGAGTTTATACTCCTTAATGTTTACTTCTGCTTTATTCTTGTATATAGGGAATGAGATTTTATCTTTTTACTACACATTGATAAGCTGTTTTGTTTTACTCATATAACTATCTGGTTTAACTCATCGACCTGAATAACTCTGATGAATAAAAAAATAAAAATATCTATATCTATCCAATACATTAATTCCTCTTTCCTTTATTTCATTTTGAGGTCAAAATTCATGTTCTAACGAATCACACGTAGAGATATTGATAACACACATAGAGTTAATGGTATTTCATAACTAATAGATTGAGCCGCAGCTCGCAAGCCACCTAAAAAAGAGTATTTATTATTCGATACATATCCTGATATAAGAAGCCCAATAGGAGCAATACTTGAAATGGAGATCCATAAAAAAACACCTATACTGAGATCAGCTAAAACAAGTCGATACCCAAAAGGAATTATTAAATAACTTAATACAATTGATATGACTGCTATAGACGGTCCGATACTAAACAAACGAATATCTCCTCTAGATGGTAGGAGGTCCTCTTTAAAAAGTAATTTAGTCCCGTCCGCTAGAGCTTGAAGAATTCCCAACGGGCCGGCATATTCGGGTCCAATACGTTGTTGTATTGCTGCGGATATTTCTCTTTCTAACCATACAATTACTAGTACTCCTATTATGATTCCCAATATAAGGGTCAAAGCAGGGATAAATAGCCATATGAGTCCATAGACTTCTTTTAAGGATTCTGATTTGGAAAAATAATTGATAGTTTGTGCTTCTGTTGCGCCAATTATCATTTCAACGGTCAACTTCTCCCATAATGATATCTATACTACCTAGTATTGTCATGATATCAGCCAATTTCATTCTTTTAATTAGCTGAGGAAGAATTTGCAAATTGATAAAACCGGGCGGACGAATTTTCCATCTCCAGGGGAAAACACTATTATCTCCTATCAAATAAATTCCTAATTCTCCCTTTGGGGCTTCTACTCTTACATAAAGTTCTTGTTTCGACAATTCAAAATTAGGCGAAGGTTTTTTACTAATGAATCTATATTCAAAATCATTCCATTCGGAATTCCTTGCTCTATCTAAGCGCCGAATTTCTAAATTCTCATAGGGTCCTCCGGGAATTCCTTCTAAAGACTGTTGAATAATTTTAATGGATTCCCTCATTTCGCCAATTCGTACTAAATAACGAGCTAATGAATCCCCTTCTTTTTGCCATTGGACTTCCCAATCAAATTCATTGTAACATTCATAATGATCAACTTGACGAAGATCCCATTGGATCCCAGAAGCTCGTAACATGGGTCCTGATAAGCCCCAATTTAGTGCTTCTTCTCCACCAATAATGCCCACTCCTTCAACTCGTTCCAAAAAAATGGGATTCTGCGTAATAAGTTTTTCATATTCAACAACATTCGTTAAAAAATAATCGCAGAAATCTAAACATTTATCTATCCAACCATGAGGTAGATCAGCGGCTATTCCTCCGATGCGGAAATAATTATGCATCATTCGCATACCTGTGGCAGCTTCGAATAGATCATATAGCAATTCTCTCTCTCTGAAAATATAGAAAAAGGGAGTCTGCGCACCGATATCCGCCATAAAAGGCCCAAGCCATAACAAATGCGAAGCTACACGACTCAGCTCTAGCATAATTACTCTGATATAGCTGGCCCTTTGGGGTACTTGAACATTTCCCAATTGTTCTGGTGCATTTACTGTTATTGCTTCGGTGAACATAGTAGCTAAATAATCCCAACGTGTTACATAAGGAAGATATTGTATAATTGTTCGGTTTTCCGCTATTTTTTCCATCCCTCTGTGTAAATAGCCCAATACGGGGTCACAGTCAATAACATCTTCACCGTCGAGAGTTATAATAAGTCTAAGAACACCATGCATCGATGGGTGATGAGGGCCCATATTGACTATCATGAGATCTTTTCTTGTAGCCGGTACAGTCATATCTTTTCTTTCCTAATTCATTATTCCATGAATTTCTCAAAACGAGGTTTATAAAAATAAAAACCTAAAAAAAATTTTCAAATGAATCCTCAAAATTAACGAGTTTTTAGCTCCCGAATATCTAACTGACTAATTAATTTTTTATAACTTACTCTATTTTTCTTTGACAAATAAGCCAACAGCCGTTGACGTTTTCCCAGAATTTTTCGTAGACCTCTTTGAGATAAAAAATCTTTTTTGTGCAATTCCAAATGCGAGGTGAGTCTCCGTATTTTATTGGTGAAACTGAATATTTGAAATTCAACAGACCCTTTGTTTTCTTCTTTTTCGTCTTGCAGAATAACTGAAATGAATGAATTTTTGACCATAAAAAAATTCGTCTATCTTTTTATTTTTTATAGATTTTACCGATCAGGAAAAATAATAATTATTATTATATTATGTTATGATTATATCAGTCATTTTAATCTGATATAAACAAAAGTTTAGATTTATTCATACTTTTTTATTCTATCGAAATCCCATTTTTATTTCAAACATAAAATAGGATTTCGATAGAATAAAATATAATACATTTACACATTCACGAAAGAGAGTGATTTTTTTTTACTTAAAAAGATTCCACTAATTTATTTTTCCTAAATCCAAAAATAAATAAATATCATGTACTAAAATGTAACATATGCATATGTACATCTTTCGCCATATATCAAATATGTTATGTCAGGTGATATATAGGAAATCTAATAATAGTTTATTAACTTATTCTGGATTGGGGATACATATATATCCTTGACATACTAAAACGACTGCTGTTATGGGTATCAAACCAGTAACGATTCATACAAGCTAAATCCTCTAATCGGTAATTAGGCCAAAGAAATAATTTTAATTTAATAAAGTTGTTTGCATCTCTATTAAGATGCTTGTCCTCATTAAAAAATTGTCCACAGTTTATTATTTTGTTTTCGTTGCAAAATTGTGGATTTTTACCTATATCATTCCAATTCCAGAAATTGAAACAAATTAGAGTTCTTAACTCTCTCCGACGTCGATGAGATAAAATATGTTCAGGAACAAGAAAATTATAATTATTTTTTTTTTCTTCATTCACAGGCATATCGCTATGTTGTGCAATGGATTTGTCTAAATTATTCTTATCAACATTTCGTTTTTTTATGAATTTTTTATTAGTTTTAACTTTATCAACTAATGAAATACTTATGGTTTGATAGATAATAAATTGCCCATCCCTTTTTATAGATAAACGAACTGGTTCGATAATTAATATTCCTCTTTTTATCAATTCTGTAAGAGCAAGATCCTTTTGAATCAGCATTACATCCAGACACATTTCTCCTCTTTGAATCGAGGCTATAGTAATTTGCTTTGCATTTGTCAATCTAAGTAAGAGACAATATACCTTAATATTATTGATCATTCTTTGACTCAAAGAATCATCCCATCTTAATTGAAAAAGTAAATATTTTTTTAGTAATAAATCTAGTTCTGCTTCCTTGATCTTCTTAGATTCTTTTTTATTTCTACGTTTTTTAATGTCTGATCCCGCGCGATTCTCTTCAACATCTTTTTTTTCGTTTTGTTTTCCTAGATCATATCCAAGATATTTTGGATATTGTTGTTTGTTTTTTTCTTGGTTAGAATTTTCTAAATCAATATATTCTTTTTGATTAGATAATATGGGAAGGTTTTTTTTTTTTATGTTGATGCTTTCATATTGACTAATCTTTTCATTTTTATGAAAATCTAAAAGAAGAAATTGGATTGGTATAATCCATGGTTGAATTTTATATGTTTCAAAAAGTAGCGCAAATTCTGGTAAGAACCCAGATTTTAGTTTTGCTATGGTAGAATTATGATATAACCTTTTTTGATTCATTCCCATCCAATCAAAAAAGTTTTTTTTTTTTTTATATAAATTGATTTCTTTATGAAATGAAATATCTTTCTTTTTCATTTTGTTTTTATACTTATTAGTTTGAGTCTTAGTATTTTTATTAATCTTGATACCAATATGCGCATTGGTCCAAGTCTCGATATCAATATTTTTTATAAGACAAAAATGGAGAATTTTACAATCAAAATATTTTCTATCCCGATTTATATTCGTATCAATAGGATATCTTTCCTCTAGATAATCACTAATAGTTGTACTTACCAATAGATAAAATGCGTTGGATTTCGATGTATTGAAATTATATAGATATGGAATTTCCCGGTTCTCCTTTACTTGTACTGTTGATCCATAAAAATAGGAGTTTTTCTTATCCCCATAATTAATATATTCATAATTCATATATTTATGTGATAAAAGATCATATCTGTAGTGTTTTTTAACCAATTTTTTTTTTTTTTTTGTGAACGAAATCGTTACGGAATAATCTTCTTTTACATAATGACTTAATTGGTCTTTTTTGTTTTCATATGAATTAAATTTAATTGAGTCTTTATTTTTAATCATACGAAGTTGATTGACTCTATTTCGCCATTTTTTCGGGACTAATCGAGACCATTTGATCCGGGAAAAATTGTATTGATAAAAACCCTTTAACCAGTTTTTCCAGTCATTCATTCCAGACTTTTTAATTTTATTATGCCTTGATTTGTAATCAAATAGTCCTCGTGTTATACAATAATCCTTTATTTTATCCCTAAGATAATAATGGGTTTCATGATCTTGAAATATATATTTCAAGTTATACTTATTAAGTAATTGGGTTTGTGATAATTTGTAAAATACATATGCTTGAGACAAGCAAGTATAACTATTTAAATTTTTATTACTAATATTAGTATTTGAAACCCACTTTTTTATAGTTGAAATGAAGTTCATTCTATTTGGATTTATTTCATCAATTTTTTCTTGATTTGTTTCATGGTTGTAAGTGTATTTATTGATAATTTCTTTTTTTGATTCAAAAAAAAGTTGTATATTGATTCGGGGAATGTTTATGGCACATAGCAAGATATCCATGTATATTTTTTCAATGAAAAATTTTATAAAAAAATGTGATTTACATATTAATCGTATATTGTTTCTTTTTAATATCTGCCAACTAGATTTCTGTGATTCTGATCCTTTTCTTTTATCATCAAAGGTTAAAACTGTTTTTTTATTGTCTTTTGTAATTTGTTCTATTTGATTCTTGGTTGTGATTATCCTATCATAAAGATCTTTCATTTTTTTTTCTATGAGTGAATAATTTGTCCAATTCATAGATCGAATTGGTATGGTCCCTTCATGGTTAATTTTTTTATTTATTTTTGAATCTTTTCCATTTTTATTTGGTTTATAGACTTTCACCTTCTTCAATTCAAATGAAAAAATCGGATTGACTTTTTCTTTCATTATTCGCTTTATAACAAGAGCTGTTTTTATGACCCATTCTTTTTTTTCTTTTAAAATTTGTAGAGACCATTTTCCTCTTTCCTTTAAGACCCTTAGAACGAGAAAAATTTGTTTTTTTAGCTTTCTAATTTTTATTTTGAATTCTTTAAAAATGGGGTCAAAAAAAGAAAGTTGTTTTCGGGGAGAACCAAAGGGAAGTTCCGTTTCCATTCCCCATACTGTTAAAAAAGAAAAATTGTCTTTTTTTACTTGTTTTTTCATTGAATCTATATAATGAGATCGTACCTTAGATTTTTGTCTTCGCCAAGGTTTCAGACAAAAAGGAAATAAAATCTTTATCTGAATTCCGTCTGTTAACCAATCTTTTGGAAATTCTGTTTCTGATAATTGAACACCATTATAGGTGCACTTAATGTGCATTTCTCGATTCCATTTCTTCAAATCCTCGTACCATTCAGGAAATTGGAATAATAACATACGGCCCATATTTTTAGCTATTATCAATGAAGGTAATACAATATATTTTCTAAGAAAAGATTGTGTTACTAACATCAAACCTCTTATAACTTGAGCAAATGGAATGCTATCCCAAGTTTCTGCTATTGTTATTCGCTCATTTTCCTCTTTTTTTTCCTGTTCTTTTGCCCCTTCTTTATCAAAATCAAAAGAAGAATCGGAAATTTGCGATTCTGATTCTTTACCGACTCCATTTCTAAAAATGAAATTCATAATTTCAGAAAGATCAAAAGAATCAAAAAAAAATGTTTTGTTTAGTCGATCCAAAAAAAGCGGGGAATTAGCATTTGCTTGAAACATTTCCCAAGTAACCGTTTTGCGTCTTTGAGCACGCATGGATCCTTTTATTATATCTCGACGAAAATCTGATTGTTGCGAGTAACGTATCAAAGCCACTTCTTCTGCTTCATCATTATTACTAGTATTAATAATACTAGTAACAGAATTAGTATTCTGATTGTTATCAGTAAAAATTAACACCTGTTTGGCTTTTCTTGAACGAATCTCATGATCTTCCGTCGATTCTTCCTCATCT